GCTAGCGTAGCTTAATATAAAGCATGGCACTGAAGATGCCAAGATGGGCCCTAAAAAGCTCCGCATGCACAAAGGCATGGTCCCAACCTTACTATCAGCTGTAACACAACTTACACATGCAAGTCTCCGCAGCCCGGTGAATATGCCCTCAATCCCCCTCCCGGGGACGAGGAGCGGGTATCAGGCACAAATATTTTAGCCCAAGACGCCTAGCCAAGCCACACCCCCAAGGGAATTCAGCAGTGATAAACATTAAGCCATAAGTGAAAACTTGACTTAGTTAGTGTTAACAGGGCCGGTAAAACTCGTGCCAGCCACCGCGGTTAGACGAGAGGCCCTAGTTGATATAACAGCGGCGTAAAGAGTGGTTAAGGATAAACAAATTTTTTAAAGCCAAATGGCCCCTTGGCCGTCATACGCTTCTGGGCATCCGAGGCCCTATTTACACGAAAGTAGCTTTAAACATACCCGCCTGACCCCACGAAAGCTGAGAAACAAACTGGGATTAGATACCCCACTATGCTCGGCCATAAACCAAGACATCCACCTACAATTAGATGTCCGCCAGGGTACTACGAGCAACAGCTTAAAACCCAAAGGACCTGACGGTGTCTCAGACCCCCCTAGAGGAGCCTGTTCTAGAACCGATAACCCTCGTTTAACCTCACCACCTCTAGCCACCCCAGCCTATATACCGCCGTCGTCAGCTTACCCTGTGAAGGGATAAAAGTAAGCAAAATGGGCACAACCCAGAACGTCAGGTCGAGGTGTAGCGCATGAAGTGGGAAGAAATGGGCTACATTTTCTATTATAGAATACTACGAACACGCACCATGAAAGTAGTGCTTGAAGGAGGATTTAGTAGTAAAAGGGAAACAGAGTGTCCCTTTGAACCCGGCTCTGAGACGCGTACACACCGCCCGTCACCCTCCCCGTCAAAATCTACTAAAAATACCTAATACAATAATAACAACAAGGAGAGGCAAGTCGTAACATGGTAAGTGTACCGGAAGGTGCACTTGGATCAAACCCAGGACGTGGCTGAGTCAGTTAAGCACCTCACTTACACCGAGAAGACATCCATGCAAATTGGATCGCCCTGAGCCAAACAGCTAGCTTAACCCACCCAACAATTGAACAATATAAATAAATAAAACTAAGCCTAACACCAAAAACTAAACCATTCTTTTACCTGAGTACGGGAGACAGAAAAGGTCATACCAAAGCAATAGAGACAGTACCGCAAGGGAAAGCTGAAAGAGAAATGAAACAACCCATATAAGCATAAAAAAGCAAAGATTAAATCTTGTACCTTTTGCATCATGATTTAGCCAGCACACCCAAGCAAAGAGACCTTTAGTTTGAAGCCCCGAAACCAGGTGAGCTACCCCGAGACAGCCTATCAAGGGCCAACCCGTCTCTGTGGCAAAAGAGTGGGAAGAGCTCCGGGTAGAAGTGACAGACCTACCGAACCTGGTGATAGCTGGTTGCCTAAGAAATGAATAGAAGTTCAGCCTCGTATCCCTCAAATCAAAACGCTAACAAGACACCAGGAGAAATACACGAGAGTTAGTTAAAGGGGGTACAGCCCCTTTAACAAAGGACACAACCTTTCCAGGAGGATAAAGATCATAATACATAAAACATACTACTTTAGTGGGCCCAAAAGCAGCCACCTAAACAGAAAGCGTTATAGCTCAGACAGAAAAAAGTTTATTATACTGACAAAAAATCTTACTCCCCTAACTACTATTAGGCCAACCCATGCCCACATTGGAGAGACCATGCTAAAATGAGTAACAAGAAGGCCTGCCCTTCTCCATGGCACAAGTGTAAGCCAAACCGGACCAACCATTGGCAACTAACGAACTCAACCCCAGAGAGCAATGCGAACTGCAAAAAAACCAAGAAAAACCCGCAACTTACTTATCGTTACCCCCACACTGGAGCGCCACTAAAGGAAAGACTAAAAGAAAGGGAAGGAACTCGGCAAACATAAGCCTCGCCTGTTTACCAAAAACATCGCCTCCTGCAACACAACCGAGTATAGGAGGTCCAGCCTGCCCAGTGACCACAAGTTTAACGGCCGCGGTATCCTGACCGTGCAAAGGTAGCGCAATCACTTGTCTTTTAAATAGAGACCTGTATGAATGGCCAAACGAGGGCTTAACTGTCTCCCCTTTCAAGTCAGTGAAATTGATCTGCCCGTGCAGAAGCGGACATAATAACACAAGACGAGAAGACCCTTTGGAGCTTAAGGTACAAAACTCAACCCATGTCAAACAACTCAATAAAAAACAAAAACTCTGTGGGACATGATATTTTACCTTCGGTTGGGGCGACCACGGAGGAAAATAAAGCCTCCAAGTGGACTGGGAAAATCCCCTAAAACTAAGAGAAACATCTCTAAGCCACAGAACATCTGACCAAATATGATCCGGTTAACGTAACCGATCAACGAACCAAGTTACCCTAGGGATAACAGCGCAATCCTCTCCCAGAGTCCATATCGACGAGGGGGTTTACGACCTCGATGTTGGATCAGGACATCCTAATGGTGCAGCCGCTATTAAGGGTTCGTTTGTTCAACGATTAAAGTCCTACGTGATCTGAGTTCAGACCGGAGCAATCCAGGTCAGTTTCTATCTGTAACGCTACTTTTCCTAGTACGAAAGGATCGGAAAAGAGGGGCCCATACTCCAAGTACGCCCCACCCCTAATCTATGCAAACAAATAAATAACATAAAGGGAGGGCCAAAACCCCAACCAGCCAAAATAAGGACATACTGGGGTGGCAGAGCATGGTAAATTGCGAAAGGCCTAAGCCCTTTTAGCCAGAGGTTCAAATCCTCTCCCCAGTTATGCTAAACACCCTAATCACCCAACTAATCAACCCCTTAGCCTACATCGTACCAGTACTACTAGCAGTAGCCTTCCTAACACTACTCGAACGAAAAGTTCTAGGATATATGCAACTGCGAAAAGGACCAAATGTAGTAGGACCCTACGGACTCCTTCAACCCATCGTCGACGGAGTAAAACTCTTTACCAAAGAGCCCGTCCGCCCATCCACATCATCCCCTTTTCTATTTTTAGCCGCCCCTATGCTCGCATTGACCCTAGCAATAGTCCTATGAACACCAGTCCCCATACCCCACCCAATAATTGACCTAAACCTAGGAATCCTATTCATCCTAGCCCTATCAAGTCTCGCCGTGTATTCAATCCTAGGATCGGGCTGAGCATCAAATTCAAAATATGCACTAATCGGAGCCCTACGGGCCGTAGCCCAAACAATTTCCTATGAAGTAAGCCTAGGACTAATCCTCCTCTCCGTAATTATCTTCTCAGGGGGATACGCCCTACAAACATTCAACACCACCCAAGAAAGCATTTGACTACTTATCCCCGCTTGACCCTTAGCCGCAATATGATACATTTCAACACTAGCCGAGACAAACCGGGCGCCTTTCGACCTAACAGAAGGAGAATCAGAACTAGTATCCGGCTTCAACGTAGAATATGCAGGGGGGCCCTTCGCACTTTTATTTCTAGCCGAATACGCCAACATTCTTTTAATAAATACCCTCTCAGCTGTATTATTCTTAGGAGCCTCGCACATCCCCAGCATCCCCGAGCTCACAACAATTAATATTATAACCAAAGCTGCCCTGCTGTCCACCATATTCCTGTGAGTGCGGGCCTCATATCCACGATTCCGATACGACCAACTTATACACCTAGTATGAAAAAACTTCCTCCCCCTCACACTTGCCTTCGTGCTATGACACGCCGCCCTGCCAATTGCCCTAGCAGGACTCCCTCCACAACTATAAACAACGGAACTGTGCCCGAGCACCCAAGGACCACTTTGATAGAGTGAATTACAGGGGTTAAAATCCCCTCAGTTCCTAGAAAGAAGGGAATTGAACCCATACTCAAGAGATCAAAACTCTTGGTGCTTCCACTACACCACTTTCTACGGGCGCGGTCAGCTAATAAAGCTTTCGGGCCCATACCCCGAACATGACGGTTAAAATCCCTCCTCCGCCAATGAACCCATACGTAATCGCAATCCTGCTATCCAGCCTAGGACTAGGAACCACCCTAACCTTTGCCAGCTCCCACTGACTCCTAGCCTGAATGGGCCTGGAAATTAATACACTAGCAATCGCCCCGCTAATAGCACAACACCACCACCCGCGCGCAGTCGAGGCAACTACAAAATACTTCCTAACCCAAGCCACCGCAGCAGCAATAATCCTGTTCGCAAGCACAACAAACGCCTGAATAACGGGAGAATGAAGCATTACCCACTTATCAGACCCCCTTGCCAACACAACATTCATGGCCGCTCTAGCACTCAAAATCGGACTTGCACCAATACATTTCTGAATACCAGAAGTACTACAAGGACTGGACCTACTAACAGGCTTAATCCTGTCCACATGACAAAAACTCGCCCCATTCGCACTAATCATTCAAACAGCACAAAACATTGACCCACAACTACTAACACTGCTAGGAGTTTTATCCACCCTAATCGGAGGATGGGGAGGACTAAATCAAACCCAACTACGAAAAATCCTAGCCTACTCCTCAATCGCTCACATAGGGTGAATAATCATTGTGATCCAATACGCCCCACAACTCACTCTGCTCGCACTAATAACATATATTATTATAACCTCCGCAACATTCCTAACCCTAAAAATATCACTAACAACCAAAATCAACACACTCGCAACAACCTGATCAAAAAACCCAATGCTCGCATCAACAACTGCCTTAATCCTACTATCACTAGGGGGCCTTCCGCCACTTACGGGGTTTATGCCAAAATGAATAATCCTGCAAGAACTTACAAAACAAAACCTGCCCATCATCGCCACAACAATAGCCCTAGCCGCACTAATTAGCCTATACTTCTACCTACGACTGTGTTACGCAATAACATTAACCGTCTCCCCCAGCACAAACAACTCAACCACCCCATGACGAACACAAACAACCCAAGCCCCCCTGCCACTTGCCCTATTCACCACAGCCACCCTCGGATTATTACCAATAACCCCTGCCATCCTAATAATAACCACCTAGGGGCTTAGGATAATTGTTAGACCAAAAGCCTTCAAAGCTTTAAGTAGAAGTTGGAATCTTCTAGCCCCTGACTAAGACCTACAAGGGATTAACTTACATCTCCTGATTGCAAATCAGACGCTTTAATTAAGCTAAGGCCTTACTAGATGGGAAGGCCTCGATCCTACAAACTCCTAGTTAACAGCTAAGCGCTCAAGCCAGCGAGCATCCATCTACTTTTTCCCGCCGCCTAGTCCAGCAAGGCGGGAAAAAGCCCCGGCAGAGTATTAATCTACGTCTTCAGATTTGCAATCCGATATGTTTTTCACCACGGGGCTGGTAGAGAGAGGACTTAAACCTCTGTCTTCGGGGCTACAACCCACCGCCTACGACACTCGGCCACCCTACCTGTGGCAATCACGCGCTGATTCTTTTCTACCAACCACAAAGACATTGGTACCCTTTATCTCGTATTCGGTGCCTGAGCCGGAATAGTGGGGACTGCCCTAAGCCTCCTAATTCGGGCTGAACTAAGCCAACCCGGGTCGCTTCTGGGCGATGACCAAATTTACAACGTTATCGTAACTGCCCACGCCTTTGTTATAATCTTCTTTATAGTAATGCCCATCCTCATCGGAGGGTTCGGAAATTGACTCGTACCACTAATAATTGGAGCCCCCGACATGGCGTTCCCGCGAATGAACAACATAAGCTTCTGATTACTACCCCCGTCATTCCTGCTACTCCTAGCTTCTTCTGGTGTTGAAGCAGGGGCCGGGACAGGGTGAACAGTTTACCCGCCCCTTGCAGGAAACCTGGCCCACGCAGGGGCATCCGTAGACCTGACAATTTTCTCACTCCACCTAGCAGGTGTTTCATCAATCCTGGGGGCAATCAACTTCATTACTACTATTATTAACATAAAACCCCCAGCCATCTCCCAATATCAAACACCCCTGTTTGTCTGATCCGTGCTTGTAACTGCCGTCCTCCTTCTCCTATCACTACCTGTTTTAGCTGCCGGGATCACAATACTCTTAACGGATCGAAACCTTAACACCACATTCTTTGACCCAGCAGGAGGAGGGGACCCGATCCTTTACCAACACCTGTTCTGATTCTTCGGCCACCCAGAAGTTTATATCCTCATCCTCCCAGGATTCGGAATTATTTCCCACGTTGTAGCCTACTATTCTGGTAAAAAAGAACCATTTGGCTACATAGGAATGGTCTGGGCCATAATAGCCATCGGCCTTCTGGGATTCATCGTATGGGCCCACCACATATTCACCGTCGGAATGGACGTAGATACCCGCGCATACTTCACATCTGCAACAATAATCATCGCAATCCCAACAGGTGTAAAAGTGTTTAGCTGATTAGCCACTCTCCACGGAGGATCAATCAAATGAGAAACACCCCTACTATGGGCCCTAGGATTTATCTTCCTGTTCACAGTGGGCGGACTCACGGGAATCGTTCTATCTAATTCGTCACTTGATATTGTTTTACACGACACTTACTACGTAGTTGCACACTTCCACTACGTACTATCTATAGGTGCCGTATTTGCCATTATAGCAGCCTTCGTACACTGATTTCCCCTACTAACCGGGTATACCCTTCACAGCACCTGAACAAAAATCCACTTCGCAGTTATATTTATTGGGGTTAACCTTACATTCTTCCCGCAACATTTCCTAGGCCTAGCAGGCATGCCACGACGATATTCTGACTACCCGGATGCCTATGCCCTATGAAACACAATTTCATCTATCGGATCACTAATCTCACTAGTAGCAGTAATTATGTTCTTATTTATCCTGTGAGAAGCTTTCACCGCCAAACGAGAAGTATTATCTGTAGAGCTAACAACAACAAACGTAGAATGACTCCACGGCTGCCCCCCTCCCTACCACACATACGAGGAGCCAGCATTTGTTCAAGTTCAATCAAACTAACGAGAAAGGGAGGAATTGAACCCCCATATGCTGGTTTCAAGCCAGCCACATAACCACTCTGTCACTTCCTTTTAGAGACATTAGTAAAATGTATATTACATCACCTTGTCAAGGTGAAATTGTGAGTTAGACCCTCACATGTCTTAACCCAAAACCTAATGGCACATCCAGCACAACTAGGATTCCAAGACGCAGCATCACCAGTCATAGAAGAACTTCTTCATTTCCACGACCACGCATTAATAATTGTATTCCTAATTAGCGCCCTAGTACTATATATTATTATTGCGATAGTGTCCACCAAGCTCACTAACAAGTTTATCCTAGACTCCCAAGAAATCGAAATTGTATGAACTATCTTGCCCGCTGTAATTTTAGTACTAATCGCCCTACCCTCCCTACGAATCTTATATCTTATAGACGAAATTAATGACCCCCACCTAACAATTAAAGCAATAGGACATCAATGATACTGAAGCTATGAATACACAGATTATGAAAACCTAAACTTTGACGCCTACATGGTACCAACCCAAGACCTCACCCCTGGACAATTTCGGCTCCTAGAAACAGACCACCGGATAGTCATCCCAGTAGAATCCCCTATTCGTATCCTAGTATCTGCCGAAGACGTACTACACTCCTGAGCCGTCCCATCCATAGGCGTAAAAATAGATGCAGTTCCAGGACGACTCAACCAAACCGCCCTCCTCGCCTCACGACCAGGAGTATACTACGGACAATGCTCAGAAATTTGTGGAGCAAACCACAGCTTTATGCCAATTGTAATCGAAACTGTACCACTACCACACTTCGAAACTTGGTCTGCACATCAACTAGACTTCGCCTCACTAAGAAGCTAAATATTGGACAAAGCATTGGCCTTTTAAGCCAAAGATTGGTGATTCCAGACCACCCCTAGTGAAATGCCACAATTAAACCCCGGCCCTTGATTCATAATTTTAATGTTCTCTTGACTAGTTTTCTTAACTATTATCCCAACCAAAATCTTAAACCACACCACACCAAACGAACCAACCCCAGTAAGTGCCGAAAAACACAAGACTGAGTACTGAGACTGACCGTGATAGCAAGCTTCTTCGACCAATTTGCCAGCCCCTCCTTCCTAGGAATCCCACTAATTGCCATCGCAATCGCACTGCCCTGAGTACTTTACCCAACCCCATCATCTCGGTGAATTAACAACCGACTTATCACAGCCCAAGAATGATTTATCAACCGCTCTACAAATCAACTAATAACGCCACTGAGTGTAGAAGGACACAAATGAGCACTACTACTAACTTCATTAATAATCTTCTTAATTACAATTAACATGCTAGGCCTACTACCCTACACCTTTACACCCACAACACAACTATCACTCAACATGGGATTCGCTGTACCACTATGACTTGCTACAGTAATTATTGGAATGCGAAATCAACCAACAGTCGCACTAGGACACCTACTCCCAGAAGGAACGCCCATCCCACTAATCCCAGTACTAATCATCATCGAAACAATTAGCCTATTTATTCGACCTCTAGCCCTGGGAGTTCGACTTACAGCCAACTTAACCGCAGGCCACCTGCTCATCCAACTTATCGCCACCGCTGTATTCGTTCTCCTACCAATAATGCCGACAGTAGCAATCCTAACTGCTGTCGTACTTTTCCTGCTCACACTACTAGAAGTTGCAGTTGCAATAATTCAAGCTTATGTGTTTGTACTTCTTCTAAGCCTATATCTACAAGAAAACACCTAATGGCCCATCAAGCACACGCCTACCACATAGTCGATCCAAGCCCATGACCACTAACCGGAGCTATTGCTGCCTTACTGATAACATCAGGCCTAGCAATCTGATTTCACTTCCACTCAACCACACTAATAACTTTAGGAATAATTCTCCTACTTCTTACCATATATCAGTGATGACGAGACATCATCCGAGAAGGGACCTTCCAAGGACACCACACACCCCCAGTACAAAAAGGACTGCGATACGGGATAATCCTATTCATCACCTCCGAGGTATTCTTCTTCCTTGGATTCTTCTGAGCTTTCTACCACTCTAGCCTGGCACCAACGCCTGAGTTAGGAGGGTGTTGACCCCCCACAGGAATCGTCCCACTAGACCCCTTTGAAGTGCCACTCCTTAACACAGCCGTACTATTAGCCTCAGGTGTTACAGTAACATGGGCTCACCATAGCATCATAGAGGGGAAACGAAAACAAGCTATCCAATCCCTGGCCCTAACCATCCTACTAGGACTTTATTTTACTGCACTCCAAGCCATAGAATACTACGAAGCACCATTCACAATTGCAGACGGAGTCTACGGCTCAACATTCTTCGTGGCCACAGGATTCCATGGACTACACGTTATTATTGGATCAACCTTCCTGGCAGTGTGTCTTCTGCGCCAAGCCCAATACCACTTTACGTCCGAACACCACTTTGGTTTTGAAGCCGCTGCTTGATACTGACACTTTGTCGACGTAGTATGACTATTCCTCTACGTATCAATCTACTGATGAGGCTCATAATCTTTCTAGTATTAAAGATAGTACAAGTGACTTCCAATCACACAGTCTTGGTTAAACCCCAAGGAAAGATAATGAACCTAATTATAACCATCTTAGCTATTACAATAGCCCTCTCTTTAATTCTAGCGGCTGTATCCTTTTGACTACCACAGATAAACCCAGACACAGAAAAACTATCACCATATGAATGCGGATTCGACCCACTAGGATCCGCCCGACTACCATTCTCCCTGCGCTTCTTTCTAGTAGCAATCCTATTTCTTCTCTTCGACCTAGAAATTGCCCTCCTCCTTCCACTGCCCTGAGGAGACCAGCTCCACAACCCAACAGGAACATTCTTCTGAGCTACCACAGTCCTAATCTTATTAACCCTAGGATTAATTTATGAATGAACTCAAGGCGGCCTAGAATGAGCAGAGTAGAAGGTTAGTCCAAAACAAGACCTCTGATTTCGGCTCAGAAAATCGTGGTTTAAGTCCACGACCCTCTTATGACACCCACACATTTTAGCTTTAGCTCAGCATTTATTCTAGGCCTCATAGGATTAGCATTTCACCGAACCCACCTGCTCTCAGCACTCCTCTGCCTAGAAGGAATAATACTATCCCTATTTATTGCACTAGCCCTGTGAGCACTACAGTTTGAATCCACCGGATTCTCAACAGCCCCCATGCTACTCTTAGCTTTTTCTGCCTGTGAAGCAAGCACCGGCCTAGCACTACTAGTTGCTACAGTTCGCACTCACGGAACTAACCGACTACAAAGCCTCAACCTTCTACAATGCTAAAAGTACTAATCCCCACGATCATACTATTCCCAACAATTTGACTGACTTCCCCCAAATGATTATGAACAACCACAACTGCACACAGCCTCCTAATCGCCCTCACCAGCCTAGCCTGACTAAAATGAACATCCGAAACCGGATGAACCTCCTCTAACACATACCTAGCCACAGACCCGCTATCAACCCCCCTCCTAGTCCTAACATGCTGACTACTCCCACTTATAATTTTAGCCAGCCAAAACCACATCAACCCTGAACCAATTAGCCGACAACGCACATATATTACACTCCTCACTTCACTACAAACCTTTTTAATCATAGCATTCGGCGCCACAGAAATCATTATATTTTATATCATATTTGAAGCCACCCTTATCCCAACCCTCATCATTATCACCCGATGAGGGAATCAAACCGAACGACTCAGCGCAGGGACCTATTTTCTATTTTACACCTTAGCAGGATCACTCCCACTCCTAGTCGCCCTACTCCTCCTTCAACAATCCACCGGTACCCTATCGATGCTAGTACTTCAATACTCACAACCCCTACAACTCAGCTCCTGAGGCCATACAATCTGATGAGCAGGGTGCCTAATCGCATTCTTAGTCAAAATACCACTATATGGAGTCCACCTGTGACTACCCAAAGCACACGTAGAAGCCCCCGTGGCAGGATCTATGGTTCTAGCAGCAGTTCTACTAAAACTTGGTGGGTACGGAATAATACGAATAATAGTAATGCTTGACCCCTTGTCGAAAGAGCTAGCCTACCCATTCATCATCCTAGCCCTATGAGGTATTATTATAACCGGATCAATCTGCCTACGACAAACAGACTTAAAATCACTAATTGCCTACTCATCTGTAGGTCACATAGGACTAGTAGCGGGGGGTATTCTAATTCAAACCCCATGAGGCTTCTCAGGGGCAATCATTCTCATAATTGCCCACGGACTAGCATCTTCAGCACTATTCTGCCTAGCTAACACAGCATACGAACGAACCCACAGCCGAACAATAGTCCTTGCCCGAGGACTGCAAGTGATCTTTCCATTAACAGCAGTCTGATGATTCATTGCTAACCTGGCTAACCTAGCACTACCACCACTGCCCAATCTAATAGGAGAACTTATAATCATCACAACATTATTCAACTGATCCCCTTGAACAATCTTACTCACCGGACTAGGTACATTAATCACAGCCAGCTACTCCCTATATATGTTCCTCATATCACAACGAGGCCCAACGCCAAATCACATCACAGGCCTCCAACCATTTCACACCCGAGAACACCTGCTAATAACCATACACTTAATTCCCATCATTCTGCTGGTAACAAAACCAGAACTTATATGAGGATGATGCTACTGTAAGTATAGTTTAACTAAAATATTAGATTGTGATTCTAAAGACAGGGGTTAAAACCCCCTTACTCACCAAGGAGGAACAGAAAATAGTAAGTACTGCTAACTCTTACGCTCCGGGGTTAAAATCCCTGGCTTCCTTGCGCTCCCAAAGGATAACAGCTCATCCGTTGGTCTTAGGAACCAAAAACTCTTGGTGCAAATCCAAGTGGAAGCTATGACACTAATCATACACTCATCCCTCCTCTTAACTTTTCTTATCCTACTCCACCCACTACTCACCACACTAAACCCCAACCAAAAAGAATCCAAAATAGCAGATAAAACCACCAAAACTGCCATTAGCTCTGCATTCTTCGTAAGCCTCCTGCCACTTACGATTTTCCTGACCCAAGGAACAGAAAGCATCGTAACAAACTGACAATGAATAAACACCCAAATATTTGACGTAAATATCAGCTTTAAACTTGACCACTACTCCCTAGTCTTCATCCCAATCGCCTTGTACGTCACTTGATCAATCCTTGAATTTTCATTATGATACATACACTCTGACCCCAACATCAATCGATTCTTCAAATATCTCCTTGTATTCTTAGTAGCCATAATCATCCTAGTCTCAGCCAACAACATCTTTCAACTATTCATTGGCTGAGAAGGAGTAGGAATCATATCATTCCTACTCATCGGATGATGATACGGACGGGCAGACGCTAACACAGCAGCCCTCCAAGCCGTCATTTACAACCGAGTAGGAGACATCGGACTGATTATAACCATAGCTTGGCTTGCAATAAACATCAACTCCTGAGAAATTCAACAAATCTTTGTATTATCAAAAGACTTTAATATAACACTTCCCCTAATAGGCCTCGCCCTGGCTGCAACAGGAAAATCCGCCCAATTTGGCCTCCACCCCTGACTCCCGGCCGCCATGGAGGGCCCTACTCCAGTATCTGCCCTACTCCACTCTAGCACTATGGTCGTTGCAGGGGTATTCCTCCTAATCCGCTTTCACCCCCTCATAGAAAACAACCAACTGGCCCTAACAACCTGCCTCTGCCTTGGAGCACTAACCTCACTATTTGCAGCCACCTGCGCCCTCACCCAAAACGACATCAAAAAAATCGTAGCTTTTTCAACATCAAGCCAACTAGGCCTAATGATAGTTGCAATCGGACTAAACCAGCCTCAACTAGCATTCTTCCACATCTGCACCCACGCTTTTTTCAAGGCCATACTATTCCTGTGCTCAGGATCAATTATTCATAGCTTAAATGACGAACAAGACATCCGAAAAATAGGGGGCCTATTAAATATCATGCCCGCCACCTCTGCCTACTTCACAATCGGCAGCCTAGCTCTTACAGGAACCCCATTCCTAGCAGGATTCTTCTCAAAAGACGCAATCATTGAAGCCCTAAACACCTCCTATCTTAACGCCTGAGCCCTAACCCTAACACTAATTGCCACATCGTTCACCGCAGTATATAGCTTCCGCCTAGTGTACTTCGTAATCATGGGGGCCCCACGATTCCTCCCCCTATGCCCAATTAATGAAAACAACCCACTAGTAATTAACCCCCTCAAACGACTTGCCTGAGGAAGCATCATCGCGGGACTCATTATTACCCAAAACCTCCTACCAATAAAAACACCAGTCATGACAATACCACCCGCTTTAAAAATAGCAGCCCTCGTTGTAACAATCATCGGCCTGTTAACAGCCATAGAACTAACCAATATAACAAGCAAACAAATTAAAATCACCCCAACAATTCACATACACCACTTCTCAAATATACTAGGATTCTTCCCCATAACAGTACACCGACTTATTCCTAAACTCAAACTCACCTTAGGACAATCAGCCGCTACTCAACTCGACAAAACATGGCTCGAAACGATTGGACCAAAAGGCCTGGCGCTAACACAAAAAAATACGGCAAAAACTATAAACAACATCTCACAAGGAATAATCAAAACATATCTAACCATCTTCCTCATAACCCTAGTTTTAGTCACCATCCTAACCCTCCTCTAAACCGCCCGTGAAGTTCCACGACTTAGACCACGAGTAAGCTCCAACACAACAAGCAGGGTTAAAAGCAACACCCAAGCACAAATAACCAGCATGCCCCCACCAAACGAGTACATTACAGCCACACCACTAACATCACCACGAAAGACAGAAAATTCTTTCAATCCGTCCACAACTGTCCAAGAACCCTCATATCAACCCCCTCAAAACAACCCCGCCACTAGACCAACCCCCAGTAAATAAACTAAAACATAACCTAATACAGAACGAGCACCCCAAGCCTCCGGAAAAGGTTCAGCAGCCAAAGCCGCCGAATAAGCAAAAACTACAAGCATTCCTCCTAAATAAATTAAAAAGAGAACTAACGATAAAAAAGAGCCCCCATGGCCCACCAAAACCCCACATCCAACCCCAGCCGCAACCACCAAACCTAACGCAGCAAAGTAGGGCGTGGGATTAGAAGCAACAGCAACCAAACCTACAACCAAAGCTATTAACAACAAAGACATAAAGTAAGTCATAATTTCTGCCCAGACTTTAACTGAGACCAATGATTTGAAGAACCATCGTTGTTATTCAACTACAAAAACCACCCATGGCAAGCCTACGAAAAACGCACCCCCTAATTAAAATTGCTAACGACGCACTAGTCGATTTACCAGCACCATCTAACATCTCAGCATGATGAAACTTCGGGTCCCTCCTAGGACTATGTTTAGCCACCCAAATCCTAACCGGCCTATTCCTAGCCATGCACTATACCTCAGACATTTCAACCGCATTCTCATCAGTCACCCACATCTGCCGAGACGTAAATTACGGCTGATTAATTCGCAACATCCACGCTAATGGCGCATCATTCTTTTTCATCTGCATCTACATGCACATCGCCCGAGGCCTATACTACGGGTCCTACCTTTACAAAGAAACCTGAAACATCGGCGTAGTCCTACTCCTGCTAGTCATAATAACAGCCTTCGTAGGCTATGTCCTCCCATGAGGCCAAATATCCTTTTGAGGCGCTACAGTCATTACAAACCTACTATCTGCTGTGCCATATATAGGAGACATACTAGTTCAATGAATCTGGGGTGGATTTTCAGTAGACAACGCAACACTAACACGATTCTTCGCATTCCACTTCCTGCTCCCTTTTATCATTGCCGCCGCAACCATCCTTCACCTTCTATTCCTCCACGAAACAGGGTCAAATAACCCAATTGGATTAAATTCAGACGCAGACAAAATCTCTTTCCACCCATACTTTACTTATAAAGACCTACTTGGGTTCGTACTTATACTCCTGGCCTTAATACTACTAGCACTATTTTCCCCCAACCTTCTAGGAGACCCAGAAAACTTTACCCCAGCTAATCCCCTAGTTACCCCTCCACACATCAAACCAGAGTGATACTTCCTATTTGCCTACGCCATCCTACGATCCATCCCCAATAAACTCGGAGGAGTCCTTGCATTACTATTTTCTATCCTAGTACTAATAGTAGTGCCACTTTTACATACCTCAAAACAACGAGGACTAACATTCCGCCCACTCACCCAATTCCTATTCTGAACCCTGGTGGCAGACATGATTATTCTAACATGAATTGGGGGCATGCCAGTAGAACACCCGTTCATTATTATTGGCCAAATCGCATCTATCTTATACTTCGCTCTATTCCTAATCTTTATCCCACTAGCGGGATGATTAGAAAACAAAGCACTGGAATGAGCTTGCCCTAGTAGCTTAGTCTAAAAGCATCGGTCTTGTAATCCGAAGATCGGAGGTTAAACTCCTCCCTAGCGCCCAGAAAAGAGAGATTTTAACTCCCACCGCTGGCTCCCAAAGCCAGAGTTCTAAACTAAACTATTTCCTGGAACAAACCACCCCCCTTATGGTTTAATATATAATATGCCTAATTTTACATTAATGTGTTAATACACCTATGTATTATCACCAGCTCATTATTTTAACCACAAAGCAAGTACTAAATACCAAGGTATACATAAAGCATAATATTAAAACTCACAAATAAGCTATTTTAACCAGGGTAATATATTAATCCCAAAAAATTTGTCCTCAAATTTTTCCTTGAATTAACCAACTAAGATCTATCTAAAACATCTTAATGTAGTAAGAGACCACCAACCAGTATATATAAAGGTATATCATGCATGATAGAATCAGGGACAATAATTGTGGGGGTCGCACAATATGAACTATTACTGGCATCTGGTTCCTATTTCAGGAACATAACTGCATTATTCCCTATAAGATAATTATACTGGCATCTGATTATTGGTGTAGTACATATGTCTCGTTACCCACCATGCCGAGCGTTCTCTTATATGCATAACGTATCTTTTTTTTGGTTTCCTTTCACTTGGCATTTCAGAGTGCAGGCTCAAATGTAAATTTAAGGTTGAACATTTTTCTTGAATGTAACAATGAATATTAATTATTGTAAGACATAATTTAAGAATTACATAATATTTAATCAAGTGCATAACATGCTCATCTCTTGTTCAACTTATCCTTACATAGTGCCCCCCTTTTGGTTTTTGCGCGACAAACCCCCCTACCCCCCTACGCTCAGTAAATCCTGTTATTCTTGTCAAACCCCGAAACCAAGAAGGACCCAAGAACGTACAAACCAACGAGTTGAGATATGAATTGGCATCCCATTATATATATATATATATATATATATATACCAATTTTACTTTTTTGTCTCTCAACTAAACACCTAAAAGCCCCTGCCAAAAATTTGTGAAAAACACCCGGCACTAAATATTCTAATACACCAACCA